AACCATTTCATTTTACCGAGTTCCACGTTAGCCAGATTAGTCAACATTTATATGTTTCGATGCAACAACAAGATTTTCTTTTTAACAAATAGTTTTGTTGGTTGGTTAATTGGTCACATTTTATTCATGAAATGCGTTGGATTGGTATTATTCTGGATACGGCAAAATCCTTCTATTCGATCTAAGAAGTATCTTGTGTCAGAATTGAGAAATTCTATGGCTCGAATCTTTAGTATTCTCTTATTTATCACCTGTGTCTACTATTTAGGCAGAATGCCGTCGCCTATTGTCACTAAGAAACTGAAAGAGAAAGAAACCTCAGAAACGGAAGAAGGGGAAGAAAGCGATGTAGAAACAACTTCCGAAACGAAGGAGACTAAACAGGAACAAGAGGGATCCACCGAAGAAAACCCTTCCCTTTTTTCGGAAGAAAAGGAGGATCTGGACAAAGATGAATTTCACTTTAAAGAGGCACGCTATCAAGATAGCCCAGTTTACGAAGATTCTGATCTGGAGACCCATCAAGAGAATTGGGAATTGGGAAGACTGAAAGAAGAGAAAAGAAGGAATATTAAGAAAAATAAAAAGATTGAAATGTGGATTGAAAATATTGAAAACACTTTTGTTACTTTTTTTTTCGATTATAAACGATGGAATCGTCCATTACGATATATAAAAAATGATCAATTAGAAAATGCTTTACGCAATGAAATGTCACAATTCTTTTTTTTTACATGTAAAAGTGATGGAAAACAAAAAATATCCTTTACATATCCACCTAGTTTATCAACTTTTTCGGAAATGCTAGAACGAAAAATTTCTTTGTATATCATAGAAAAACTATATGACGAAGATCTTTCTATTTCTAATTCTTGGATTTACTTTAATGAAAAAAAAAAAGACAATTTGAACAATGAATTAAGAAGCCGAATCAAAATTATAGAAAAAAATAAGGGATTTTCTAGTCTAGATATGCTTGAAAAAAAAACCATATTATGCGATGATGAAAAAAAAAAAAAATGCTTGCCAAAAGTATATGATCCTTTTTTCAACGGAGCTTATCGAGGAAGAAGAAATATTAAGAAAAATAAAAAGATTGAAATGTAAGAAAAATAAAAGAATAGATAAGATGAGATTCGTCCACCTCCCATATATTTTATCCCTTCGCCCATAAAGAAACTTGCAACACCAATGCCATTTAGAATTCCATCAATTATATATGTATCAAAAAACTGAGTTAGCTCAGCTAACCCTCTTATATTCATGGTGAAAATCTTAGTATAAAAAAGATCTATATAACCACGATTATATGACCAATTGTATATCACACCTTTTATTTTGTCCAGAAGAATTCTTTTAGGGCCCCTTTTGAAAAAGAAATTCATTAAGACAAAATTTTTGAAAGATGAATAAATAGATCCATAAAAAATAGATGCTATCAAGAGTCCGAAAAGAGCTATACTTACTGAAAAAAAAACATTTGACAAAAATCCATAAAAATTCTCAGAAGAATTCAAATTTGGATGAAAAAGAGTTATTGATGGAGTTAACCATTTCGATAATAGATCCAAATCTATTACTCTTCCGTTAAAAGGAATTCCTATTAATCCAATAAACAAAGTAAATAGTACTAATAAAATTAGAGGAAATAACATAGTATTGCTGGATTCGTAAGGATACATAGAAGTGTACCTTTTTATAAAAGAAATACTAAAATCTCGTATCTTACTTCTTACATTCTTGTCAATTTTTGATATGTCTTTTGAAAAAAAGAAATTCTTATTGACTTTCTTCAGTGTCCCTTTTCCCCATAGAGATATTGAATAAAATGAGTTCTTTTTTGTACTACTAAAACTACTATAATCTTGAAAATGAATGCGCAAATACCCATCAAAGGTAAGTAAATACATCCGAAACATATAAAATGCGGTTAATCCTGTTGTGAACCAAGCTATTAGTGCGAAAATTGGTGAGTACAACCAACTATCGTGAAGGATTTCATCTTTGGACCAAAAACAAGCAAGAGGTGGAATACCACAAAGAGAAAGTGTACCTAAAAAAAAAGTAGTTTTTGTAATTGGAACATATTTTGTTAAACCTCCCATGAGAACCATATTTTGGCTTTTATCTGGTGAATATCCAACAATAGGTTCCATTGAATGAATAATGGATCCGGATCCCAAAAACAATAAAGCTTTAGAATAGGCATGGGTGATCAAATGGAATAAAGCAGTTCGATAAGAACCTATACCTAAAGCTAACATAATATAACCCAATTGAGACATTGTAGAATAAGCTAAACTTCTTTTAATGTCTCTTTGGGCAAGAGCTAAAGTAGCTCCTAAAAGTACTGTTATTATACCTACTAAACAAATGAGATTCATTATGTAAGGTATAACTATGAAAAGAGGAAGAAGTCTAGCTACAAGAAAAATTCCTGCTGCTACCATAGTAGCAGCGTGTATAAGAGCCGAAATAGGAGTGGGGCCTTCCATGGCATCAGGTAACCATACGTGAAGGGGAAATTGTGCGGATTTAGCAACTGCACCGACAAATAAGAAAAAGGCACATAAAGTAGCAAAAAAAGAATTGATCCCATTATTATGGATCAAGGTATTTACTATTTGAAACAAATCTCGAAATTCGAAACTACCGGTTATCCAATAAAACCCTAAGGTTCCTAATAATAAACCAAAATCTCCTATACGATTAGTTACAAAAGCTTTTTGACAAGCACTTGCTGCAAGGGGTCGTGTGAACCAAAAGCCTATCAATAAATATGAACACATTCCCACAAGTTCCCAAAAAATATAAATTTGTATTAAATTGGAACTAGTAACTAATCCCAACATTGAAGCATTAAAAAAACTCATATAAGCAAAAAATCTCAAATATCCTTGGTCGTGAGACATATAATTGTCACTATAAATAAAAACCATGATTCCAACAGTAGTAATTAGTATTGACATAATAGAAGTAAGTGGATCGATCAAGTGTCCAAACTCTAATAAAAAATCATTATTGATGGTCCAAGACCATAGGTATTGATAGGTAAAACTTCCATTTATTTGCTGAATAGACAAATTCGCCGAAAACCACATAGCTATACTTAGCAGTAGAACACTTGGGAAAGCCCACATACGACGAATCTTTTTTATTGCTGTCGGAAGAAGTAAAAGTCCAAATCCTATTGATATAGTAACTGGGAGCGGAAAAAGGGGTATTATCCATGCATATTTATATGTATATTCCATAAAAAAACAAATTGTTCTTTTTTTCTTCTAATTGTTTCCAATTCACCAATTCAGATCTCTTTCGAAAGGAACAAAAAAATAATAAAAATAAAAAAGATATGAAAAATATAAAATATTGAAATTATTACTTGTTGTTTTATCAAATATTTTAAATAAAAGTTGCAATAAGTTGGTCAAATAATAGGATCAAAGAACTAGTAAAGTTTATTACTTAGTTATTAACTAACTTTAAACTCTAGAAAAGCAAGATATTTATGAAATAATATGACATCTTATTCGAATATTCTATTTTAAATCATTTGATTTTACTTTTACATTCTATTTATGTAAAATTATGTAATTTCTAGGTATAGATATTGTATATCTTTCCTCAAATATTACAGTTTAGTTACAGATTTCTTTATTTATTTCTATTTTTTTTATGATTTTGAGACCCAACACTTTAGTATAAAGTATAATATAAAGTATAATGAAATATTCAGATTCTTCGTTGTCTATCATAATTGTGCTTTTCCAAATAGAAAAGCACAATTCATAGAATGAAAAAAATTATCTCACGAATTTAATATCAATTAATATAAATTTCAATAAAGAAATTATAATAGAAAAATTAAAAAACTCTAAAAAAGGATAAGAATAAAATACATTAGTAAAAGTAAATTTGAATTCTTTGTCTTCAAATTCCAAAAAAGAAAATTGGAATTTCTTTAATACATATTAATTAAAATTTTTCCAAGACTTTTTTTGTCGCACAAAAAAACTTTTTGACTGTCCGGTGGAAACAGATTTAGCTAAAGAAAAAGCTTTTACTGCTGCTAAAAAACCTTTTTTTTTCCAAATATTTTTACGAATATGTTTTTTTGACATAGAAGTACGTTTTTTTGGAACTGCCATTCAAAAATAGGTAACTCATTTTTATCGTTGTATGTGAAAGACATTTATTGTTCAAAAGAAATTACCCTTTATCAGTCATTATCTATACTTATTTCCATCAATTTTTCTCAATAATCAATAATATTAAGAATAGAATTTACTTTCATAACATACAAATAGAATAAAAAAAAATAAATGAAAGAAAATAGAAAAATTCAATTTGAATATTCATAATAAAAGAAATATTCAAAAAAAATATTCTAAAACAATTTTTTTTTTGAATAGGAAAAATATTTCAATTTTAAATTTTATATATTTATTCTAATATTTGGATAATGTAATAATAAAATATGCCTTTAATATATATATTTAATATATATATATATTGTATATATATATAGTATTTTTTTATTTTTTTAAGAATAAAAAATATACAAAAAGTAATGTAATATCTTCTTATTATTAATATATTTCTATCTATTTTTATAGAATAAGAAAGTAAATAAAATGTAATATTCAAAAGATTTATATTCAATATGAAGAAATTTAGAATATTAAAATATCATATCAAATATAAAAAATTTATCTAACTAGTAAAAGAATATATATTAGAATACGAAAGAATATAGTAAATAGATATAAAGTATATAAAAATAGAAAATTTTTCATTAGAATAAATTTTTATCTTATATATAAGATAGAAAAGTGAATGGAGGTTCTAGGTTATAGTATAAAAGTATAAATAAATGAAACTAAAAAAATTAGGAATTTTCTACCTTGACTGAGAACGAAACTATTAAGTTCTGGATTAATAAAAACTAGGTTTCTAGTATGGAAAATTTTATTTTTAAAACTGAACTTATGAAAATACTAATTTAGTATTCTTTCACATCTCCATATAAAGGGAAATGTATCTTTCTTCATTGTTTCCTAAACTCTATTGAATCTCAACAAATTTTCTATTATTCTTTCAGGTAAGCCGCCATGGTGAAATTGGTAGACACGCTGCTCTTAGGAAGCAGTGCTAGAGCATCTCGGTTCGAGTCCGAGTGGCGGCATATATATATATATAATAATAAAAAAGATAGACACAATAGATTTAATAGAATATTAAAATCTATTGAATCCTCGATCTCAATTATTTAATAGGGACCCTTTTTTATGTTTATGATATTTGTGACCTTAGAACATATATTAACTCATATTTCTTTTTCGATCATCTTAATTGTGATTATGATTTATTTGATGAACTTCTTAATCTACGAAATTGAAGGATTACGTAATTCATCAGAAAAAGGGATGATAGCTACTTTTTTATCTATAACAGGGTTTTTAGTTATTCGTTGGATTTCTTCGGGACATTTTCCCTTAAGTAATTTATACGAATCATTAATTTTCCTTTCTTGGAGTTTCTCTATTATTCATATGATCCTATATCTTGGGAATCCTAAAAATTATTTAAGTACAATAACTGCACCAAGTGCCATTTTTACCCAGGGTTTCGCCATGTCAGGTCTTTCAACTGAAATACATCAATCCGCAATATTAGTACCTGCTCTACAATCTCAGTGGTTAATGATGCATGTCAGTATGATGCTATTGAGCTATGCAGCTCTTTTATGTGGATCGTTATTATCAGTTGCTTTTATAGTGATTACATTTCAAAAAAAAATTGATTCTTTTGTCAAAAAAAAGAAATTTTTAAGTTTAAAAAAGAAAAAGAAGTTTTTTTTCTTTGGTGAAATGGAATATTTGAGTGAAAAAGGAAGTGTATTTCAAAATACTTATTCTCTCTCATTTCAAAATTTTTACAAATATCAATTTATTCAGCATTTGGATTATTGGAGTTATCGTGTCATTAATTTAGGGTTTACCTTCTTAACCATAGGCATTCTTTCTGGAGCAGTATGGGCTAATGAAGCATGGGGTTCTTATTGGAATTGGGACCCTAAGGAAACTTGGGCATTCATTACTTGGACCATATTTGCAATTTATTTACATACTAGAACAAATCGAAAATTGAAAAATAAAGGCACAAATTCGGCATTTGTAGCTTCTATAGGATTTTTCTTAATTTGGATATGCTATTTTGGAATCAATCTATTAGGAATCGGGTTCCATAGTTATGGTTCATTCCAATAAATATCTAATTGACTAATTGAAGAAAAAAACTATATGACGAATACATAAAAACATTGTCTGATACACAATGAAATTTTTAGGGAGTTTTTGAAAACCGTTTGAATGTAGGAATTATTCAAATGGTTCTCAAAAACTCTAGATGTATCTCATTACAATTATAATTTCCCCTTACTTTTTTTTTCATTCTACAACGAAGATAACCGTGAAAAGATGAAAGTCAAATAATTCTAAGACTTTCTTTCCAATTAATTCAAAATTTTTATTATCAAATCTATCAAATTAGTATCTATAAAAATAATTAGATAGTAGAACTTGTACCTTGTCAACCGATAATGGGAGAACAAAATCAGGATAAATACCAATTCCTATTACAGGTAGAAAGATACAGATCGAAACAAAGAGTTCTCGTGGACCAGAATCAAAAATTTTTGAGTTTGGAATATTGAATAGCTTGTATCCATAGAAAATCTGACGTAACATAGATAATAAAAAAATAGGAGTTAATATCATTCCAATTGCCATTACAAAAGTAATAAAAATTTTTGGCATGAAAAGATATTTTGGGCTAGTAATTATTCCAAAAAATACTAAGAATTCTGCAACAAAACCACTCATTCCTGGCAATGCAAGAGAAGCCATCGAGAAACTACTGAACATAGTAAATATTTTTGGCATTAGGATAGATATCCCGCCCATCTCTTCGAGATAAAAAAAACGTATTCTATCACAATTTATTCCTCCTAAGAAAAAAAGTGCAGCACCAATCAATCCATGAGAGAGTATTTGTAAAATGGCTCCATTGAGTCCCATGCCAGTTATAGAACCAATTCCTATAATTATGAAACCCATATGAGATACAGAAGAATAGGCAATACGTTTTTTTAAATTGCGTTGACCAAGAGAGGTTGAAGCTGCATAAATGATTTGTATTATTCCTACTATCACTAACCAGGGAGAGAATATAGAATGAGCGTGAGCTAATAATTCCATATTGATCCGAATCAATCCATATGCTCCCATCTTTAATAAGATTCCAGCTAAAAGCATACATGTACTGTAATGTGCTTCTCCATGGGTATCTGGTAACCATGTATGTAGGGGTATCATCGGTGATTTGACAGCATAAGCAATAAGAAAACCAAAATAGAATATTATTTCCAATGCTGCAGGATATGATTGATTAGTTAATTTTTCTAAATCTAATGTTGGTTCATTGGAACCATATAAACTCATACCTAGAACTCCTATTAAGAGAAAAATGGAACCTCCTGCAGTGCACAAAATAAACTTTGTAGCCGAGTACAGGCGTTTTTTTCCTCCCCACATGGATAAAAGTAAGTAAACAGGAATTAATTCTAATTCCCACATGATGAAAAAAAGTAAAAGGTCTCGAGAAGAAAATGATCCTATTTGGCCACTATACATTGCTAACATCAAGAAATAGAAAAATTGCGGATTTCTAGTAACTGGCCAAGCTGCTAAAGTAGCTAAAGTAGTGATAAATCCTGTAAGTAAAATGGGCCCTATAGAAAGTCCATCGATTCCCAGTCTCCAGTGAAAATCAAAAAGATTGATCCATTTTGAATCTTCCTTCAATTGGGTTAATGGATCGTCCAATTGAAAATGATAACAAAATATATAAGTCATTAGAAGTAGTTCTAGTATACATATACATATAGTATACCATCTATACATCTTATTTCCCCTAAAAGGGAAAAAGAAAATTGAAGAACCTGCGAATATGGGCAAAAAAAGAAGTATTGTTAACCAAGGAAAAGAACTCGTGATAAAGACAAGATAATTTTTGACTAGAAAACCCCGTGCTCGGGAGAAGAAGAATAGATTTTCTTTTCTCGAGTACGGGCCTTTGTCGGTAAAGAGGAATCAAATGATTCAAGTGGTATTTTTTGTCACATATTAATAAGAAAGACCCATGCTTCGAGTTGTTTCATGCCATAAATAAACACGAACACTCAAAAAATCCGTTGGACAAGCGGATTCACATCTCTTACAACCTACACAATCTTCGGTTCTTGGCGCAGAAGCAATTTGCTTAGCTTTACATCCGTCCCAAGGTATCATTTCCAATACATCCGTGGGGCAAGCTCGAACACATTGGGTACACCCTATGCATGTATCATAAATTTTTACTGAATGTGACATTAGGTCTATAGATTCTAGTTTTGAACACAAAAATTTTTCGATCTGGTCAAATTATTTAAATTCTAAAATAAGAGAAATTCTATAATTTTATATTTTTTATTGTAAACACCAGATGAATCAATGATTTATCAAAATTTGAAGAATTCCTAGATTTTCCAATCTGTTTATGAGAAAGGGCCAAGATACTTTGATCTCCTTAACCATGAAATATGAGTTGTACATACGAATTCAATTCATGTTCATTTTATGAAATTTTTCTATTAATAGAAAGATCTTCTTTTTTATTCCTTTAGATTCTTTTTATGTGAAAATAGAAGAATTATGACTAATTATTCAGCAAATTTGATTGATTGATACGAGTTGATTTTCTGTTGCGATGGATCGACGAAATAATAGCTAGCCCAATAGCTGCTTCAGCAGCCGCAATTGCTATAACAAAGATTGAGAAAATATCTCCTTTTAATTGCCTATTATCAAATATATTGGAAAATGCGACGAGATTTATATTTACCGAATTCAGGATAAGCTCAAGACACATAAGTGCTCTAACCATGTTTCGGCTTGTGATCAGTCCATAGATACCAATAGAAAATAAATAAACACTCAGAAAAAGTACATGCTCTAACATCATTGACAAATTCCTCATCAATCTTGATTCATTTCAATATGAACAACAACTTATTCAGTTGACTAAAATAGAATAATTACAGGACAAAAGAACATATTCACAGTAGATTGAAATAAAATAGATTGAATTCTTTTTTTTTTCTTCTTTGAATTCTAAAAATGATAGTTCTTATTAGATTATTGACGAGCCATAGTAATTGCACCTATCAAGGAAACTAAAAGAATTAGAGAAATGAGTTCAAAAGGAAGATAAAAATCTGTGGATAAATGAATCCCAATTTGTTGAACATTACTTATTAAGTCCTGTTCTAGAATCTGATTTGATCTTGTAGTCCGAAAAATTCCGTACCATGAGGTATCTGGGATAATGGTCATTAATGAAAAAAAAATACTTATACAAACCTGTGAAGTGATCCTATCTCCAATGGTCCACAAATAAAAATCTTTGGAATGTTCTGAACTATTCATGAACATAACAGCAAATATGATTAATATATTAATGGCTCCCACATAAATAAGAAACTGTGCGGCAGCTACAAAAACGGAATTTAATGAAATATAGAATAAGGATATACAAATAAGAACCAATCCCAATGAAAAGGCCGAATCAATGGGATTGGTAAGTAATACTACTCCCAGACCTCCTAATAAAATAACTGATTCCAAAAATACTACAAGAATATCATGTATTGGTCTAGGTAAATCCATTATGAAATAAAAGAGAAATAAAGAAGTCGAAATATTTCATGACTTTACTAAGGGGCTCAGGAAAAGAATTTTTTTTATATGATACCTTTCTAATTGAATAAAAAAAAATAATGTAGATAAAATAAAGTTAAAAGTTCTTTGGCTAATCCTACTTTCTTCCAAACTAAATTTTAGAAATTGGTAATCATTCTTGAACTAAGGTTTTTTTTTCATTTGAGTTGTTGAATTCATAATTGTTTGTATTGTGTAATCTCCAATTATTGACATTGGTAATCGACTCAAAGAAATTTGATTATAATTTAATTCGTGACGATCATAAGTAGAAAGTTCATATTCTTCAGTCATCGATAAACAGTTTGTTGGACAATACTCAACACAGTTACCGCAAAATATACATACCCCAAAATCTATACTATAATGAAGCAATTGTTTTTTCTTAATAACTTTTTCAAATTTCCAATCAACAATAGGAAGGTCTATGGGACATACGCGAACACATACTTCACAAGCAATACATTTATCAAATTCAAAGTGAATTCGACCACGGAAACGTTCTGATGTGATTGATTTTTCATAAGGATATTGAATAGTTACAGGTAAACGATTTGTATGGGATAAGGTAATTATGAAACTTTGTCCAATGTACCTTGCAGCTCGTATTGTTTGTTTGCCATAATTCATGAACCCAGTAACCATAGGGAACATATTATAGATATCCATGAATAAAAATTATGTTTCTTTCTCTTGATTGAGAGAAGTTATGGATCTAGTTGTTATCTCTTCCTTTTTTATTTTTTTTTAGAGTTTTAGAGTGAAAAAAGTTGAGAAGAAGTTGTCAATAATAGATTACCTAGAGAAATAGGTAAAAGAAATTTCCATCCAAGATTTAATAACTGATCTATTCTCATCCTAGGTAAAGTCCATCTTGTTGTGATAGGAATGAACAGAAATAAATAAGCTTTGGCTAATGTAATAAAGATACTAATTGCCATTAAAAAAACTCTAAACATTTTCTTTTTTACAAAAATTTCAGTAATAGGTATGTACGGAATAGAAAAATTCCACCCACCTAAGTAAAGAACTGTTACAAATAATGAAGAAACTAATAGATTGAGGTAAGAAGCAAGATAAAAGAGCCCATATTTTATACCTGAATATTCGGTTTGATAACCTGCTACTAATTCCTCCTCTGCTTCTGGTAAATCAAAGGGTAATCTTTCACATTCTGCTAGAGAAGACATTATAAAAACTAGAAAACCTATGGGCTGACGCCACAGATTCCATCCCCCAAAACCATATTTGGACTGTGCCTCAATTATATCAACTGTACTTGAACTATTAGATAATTATAGTCGATGATAACATCACTGTTCTCATTGCTATTCCAAAACCGTACATGAAGTTTAAGCTTCATACGGCTTCTCTATGAGCCACAAAGAAATATGTAAGGTAAGGACTAATCGTTCTCCTTGAACCCTATAGAATGTAAAGATACATTAGAGGTTGGAGAGTCCTCAATTTGACCAATCAAATTCTATCTGCTAGAATAAGAAAAAGCGCTTCCGAATTGATCTCATCCCTTATAATGATATAATGAGAATTTCTCAAATTTATATTTGTTCAGCAATAACTTAATTTTTCAATCAAATACTCGTCATAAATAGAAAGAATTGGGCATTCGTTAATGAATCATTATTATTCCCTTTTTCTATTTTTTTTTTTTTTTTTATTGCATTTTCTTTGTCTTGTTCCTGTTCTTCTTTCTGTGAAAACTGAAAACTTAAAGAAAAGCAAAGAAAATAAGGGATTAATTCGTTCTTGATAGTTATTTCTTTAATCAGCGAGTAGTAAAATACTCTAGATCGGAATCGTGGGGAAGTACTGCTTGATCCTTTCTACAAATTTCAAGCCCTTATTATGATTCGTTTTATGCAAAGTTTTATGCAAAAACTCCCTTTTTACTACCTTACATTATTTCCATTACTTATCCTTTGTGTACTTTGGTGTTCCTAACTACCCACTTTTTTTTGATTGATCCCCAGTATAGTAAGAAATAATGTACTGTTGATCTTTTGCATCCGCTTCAAGATATGAAGATTAATTAAATAATCTAAATCTTGGGATAAAAAACTTATGTTTACTTCAATTTCCTTCTTGTACCCTAGGGAATGAGATTTCTTTTACTGCAAATTAAGGAGCAGTTTTGTTTCACTCATATAACTATCTGGTTTAACTCATCGAACTGAAATGTTGAATAAAAAAATGAAGATATTTATTCAAGATATTCAATTTCTTTATCTTTACTTACTTTATAAAGTTTTAAAATATTTAAAATGAAATAATAGAAAAAAAGTTTTTCTTAATATTATTAATATTTTTTCAAATTCCTAATTTACATATGAAATTAAATTTATATTGTATTTCTGTTTAAATTTAGTTCTTTTCTAGAAAAAAGAAAAGAACTAATAAAAATTCATGTTCCGACGAATCACACGTAGAGATATTGCTAACACACATAGAGTTAATGGTATTTCATAACTAATTGATTGAGCTGCAGCTCGTAGACCGCCTGAAAAAGAATACTTATTATTTGATCCGTACCCTGACATAAGAAGACCAATGGGTACAATACTTGAAATAGCAATCCATAAAAAAACACCTATACTGAGATCAGCTAAAACAAGGCGATATCCAAAAGGAATTACTAAATAACTTAGTAGAATTGATATAACTGCTATGGAAGGTCCAATCCTAAACAAACGATTATTCCCTCTAGATGGAAGAATATCCTCCTTCAAAAGTAATTTGGTCCCATCCGCTAAAGCTTGAAGAATTCCTAATGGACCGGCATATTCAGGTCCAATACGTTGTTGTATTGCTGCGGATATTTTTCTTTCTAACCATACAATGACTAAAACTCCCATTGTAATTCCTAAGACAAGGGTAAAAATGGGAACAAAAATCCCTATGAGTCCATAGAATTCTTTTAAGGATTCTAATCTATAAAAAGAATTGATAGTTTGTACTTCTGTAGTATTAATTATCATTTCAACGATCAACTTCTCCCATAATTATATCTATACTACCTAGTATCGTCATGATATCAGCCAATTTCATTCTTTTAACTAACTGAGGAAGAATTTGCAAATTGATGAAACCGGGTGGACGAATTTTCCATCTCCAGGGGAAAACGCTACTATCTCCTATTAAATAAATTCCTAATTCTCCTTTTGGGGCCTCTACCCTTACATAAAGTTCTTGTTTTAACAATTCAAAATTGGGTGAAAGTTTTTTAGTAATAAATCTATATTCAAAATTATTCCATTCGGAATTCTTTGTCGTATGAAAGCGGCGGTTTTCTAAATTCTCATAAGGTCCTCCAGGAATTCCTTCTAGAGCCTGTTGAATTATTTTTATGGATTCTTGCATTTCACCAATTCGTACTAAATAACGAGCTAATGTATCGCCTTCTTTTTGCCATTTTACTTCCCAATCAAATTTATTGTAACACTCATAATAATCAACTTTACGAAGATCCCATTGGATTCCAGAAGCTCGTAACATTGGTCCTGATAAACCCCAATTTATTGTCTCTTTCCCATGAATAATGCCCACTCCTTCAACTCGTTCTAAAAAAATGGGGTTTTGCGTAATAAGTTTTTGATACTCAACGACTTCTGTTAAAAAATAATCACAGAAATCAAAACATTTATCTATCCAACCATAAGGTAAATCTGCAGCTACTCCTCCAATGCGAAAATAATTATGCATCATCCGCATACCTGTAGCGGCCTCGAATAGATCATATATAAATTCCCTCTCTCTTAAAATATAGAAAAAGGGAGTCTGTGCACCGATATCGGCCATAAAAGGTCCAAGCCATAACAAATGGGAGGCTATACGACTGAGCTCTAGCATAATCACTCTGATATAACTGGCCCTTTTAGGCACTTGAACACTTTCCAATCGTTCTGGTGCATTTACTGTTATTGCTTCTGTGAACATAGTAGCTAAATAATCCCAACGTGTGACATAAGGCAAATATTGTATAATTGTTCGGTTCTCCGCTATTTTTTCCATCCCTCTGTGTAAATAGCCCAATATAGGTTCACAGTCAATAACATCTTCACCATCCAGAGTAACAATCAGCCGAAGAACACCATGCATTGATGGATGGTGAGGACCCATATTGACTATTATGAAATTTTTTCTTGTAGTCGGTATAGTCATATTTTTTCCTTAATTCTTTATTTCATGAATTTCTTAAAATGAAAAATCTAATACTAAGAACTGATAACTAAACTAATAAAAAAAAGAATTAAAAAATAAAAAAGATAATAATAAGAAAATAATAAAAAATTCAAATGAAATTAACGAGTTTTTGGTTCCCGAATATTTAACTGATCCATTAATTTCTTATAACGCACTTTATTTTTCTTTGACAAATAAGTCAATAATCGTTGACGTTTTCCCAGAATTCTTCGTAAACCTCTTTGCGATAAAAAATCTCTTTTGTGCAATTCTAAATGTGACGTAAGTATCCGTATCTTACTGGTGAAAAGGAATACTTGAAATTCAACAGACCCACTATTTTCTTCTTTTTCTTCTTGTGTAATAACTGAGATTAATGAATTTTTGACCATAAATTAAAATTTTAATCTTTCTTTTCTGTGAATTTTACCGATCAGGAAAAATAATAAGATTTCTTATGCCAGTTTTTTTAATTTTAATCTAGTATATTATTATTATCAAAATTGGATTTCTTTTATTCATACTACTTTATTTCTTGTTTATGTGGTTTCTTTTTTATATATTTGATCCAAATTCAATTGAAAATTGAATTTGGATCAAATATATATGTATTTACGAAATAGAACAATTTCAATTTCTTTTTACGTATTCTTTTTACTTAAAGGGATTCCGCTCCTCCTAATTAAAAATTATATACTCGGAAATAAGTATCATGTATTAGACTGTTATATAGTGTATATATTTTGGCTTTCATCTACCGAATATGTTACATAATATGTAGAAAATCCATTATAAATTTTTTTATTTTCATTGGAATTGAATTGACTCTAAATTGTGAATACATTTTTATTCTTAACATACTGAAACGACTGCTGTTATTGGTATCAAACCAATAGCGATTCATACAAGCTAAATCTTCTAATCGATAATTGGGCCAAAGGAACAATTTCAATTTCATAAAAATTTTTTCATCTGTATTAAAATGCTTGTACTCATTCAAAAATTGCCCGCAGTTTCTTATTTTGTTTTCATTGTAAAGTCTTGGATTTTTATCCACAACATTCCAATTTTTGGAATGAAAACAATTTCGAATTCGAAATTCTCTCCGACGTATGGAAGATAGAATATTTTCAGGAATAAGGAAATCATAATGATTTTTGTCTCTACTCAAAAATCTGTTGCTATGTTGTGCAATATCTTTTTCAAACTCCCCTTTCTTAATATCTATTTTTTTTTTGTATTTTTTATTCGTTTGATACTCCTTTTTATCGGTCAATGAAATTTCTATAGTTTGATATATAAGAAATTTTCCGTCCCTTCTTATAGATAGAAAAATTGGTTCAATAATAAATATTCCCTTTCCTATCAATTCTGTAAGAACTAAGTCCTTTTGAATCAGCATGTCGTCTAGATTTATTTCACCTCTTTGAACCGAGGATATAGCAATTTTCTTTAGATTTATCAGTCTAAGTAGGAGACAATATACCCTAATATTTTTCATTATTTTTTTATTCAAGGTATCGTCCCATCTTAATTGAAAAATTAAATATTTTTTCAAAAAGGAATATAGTTCCATTTCATTCTTGCTCTTATATCGTTTTTTTTTTCTACCTTTTTTCATTTCTAATCTTCCGTAATCTTCTTCAACAGTCCCTTTTTTCTTTTGTTTTAGTAAATTCAATACAGGATTTCCTTTACCTTGTTGTTCGTCTTCTTCCTCTTTGGAATTTACAAATTCAAGATTTTTTTTTTGATTTACGTTGATGTTTTTACTATTTTCATTTATATAAAAATTAAAAAAAAGTGATTTTATTGGGATGATCCAAGGTTGAATCTGATATATATCAAAAAGTAGTAAAAATTCTGGAAAGAACCAAGGTTCTAGATTGGATATAGTATCAAAATTTGATGCGGTATTATTATTATAGAACCTTTCTTGATTCATTCCCATGCAATCAAAAAAGATTCCTTTTTGGTTGCATGGTTTGATCTCTTGATAAATAATAGGAGAAAAAAGATCTTTTGTCTCCATTTTTTTTAAATTCTTCATTTCATTCTTAGTATTTTTCTGAATATTGATGCCAATATGCTCATTGTTCAAAATCTGAATATCTCTTTCGAAACAAAGTTCAAGAACTTTATTATGAAAATATTTTCTATCCAAATCGATATCCCTATTAAGAAGATCTCCTTTTCCTAGATAATCATTACTAAACATCCTTACCACTGCATAAAAAGATTTAGGTTTCAATGTATTGAAAGAATATGGAATTTCTTGAGCCCCGCTTATTTCTAATGTTGATTCAGAAATGTATGAATTAGAGGGGTATATGTATTCATATGATAACAGATCATATCTGTAATGTTTTTTCCATTTTTTTTTTTTACTCATAAATGAATTCGCCGCATAGTTTTTTTTTTTCATGAAATGAATGAATTGGTCTTTTTTATAGAAATCCCATTGGATTGATTCCTTGTTTTTAATTATACGGCGTTGATTTATTCTATTTCGGCATTCTTTAGGTACTAATCGAGACCTTTTTTTTTTAGATAAATTATACTGATAATGACCTTTTAACCAGTTTTTCCATTCGTTCATCTCGTTCATTACATATGTATGTATTTTCTTATCTTTTGGTTTGGAATTAAATATTCTGTGTATCATAAAATAGTTTTTTAATTTTTCTTTAAAAAAAGGGGAGTTCCCTTGATATTGAAGTATAGGTCTTAAGTGATATTTATTAAAAAATTGGTGAAGTAATTGGGTTTGTGATAATTTGTAAAATACATATGCTTGCGACAGGGAAGATAAATTCCAAGAAATATTAGAATTTTGATTACTATTTTCAGTATTATCAGTATTTGAAAACAATTTTTTTATAGTAAAAAACAAATTCATTGTATTTTTCTTTGTTTCATAAATTTCTTCTTGTTCTTTATTTTTGTTATTGTTGCAAATGTATTTATTAAAGATCTTTTTTGTTGATTCAAAGAAAAGTTGTGTGTTTCTCTTAGAAAAAGTAATGGTACATAGCAAAATATCTATATATCTCTTTTCAATGAATGATTTGATAAAGTAGTGTGATTTACGCATTAATCGGATCTTTTGTCTCTTTACTATTTTCCAAATAGATTTCTGTAATTCAAATCTTTTATTATCATAAATTAGACCTATCTCTTTTTCTTTTTTTTTCTTATCTTTTGCAATTTGTTCAATTTGATTCCTTATTTTTATTGTCTTATCAGAAAGATCTTTCATTCTTCTTTCTATTAGTGAATAATTGAACCAATTCATCGGTTGAATTAGAACGGATGATTCGCGAAGAATCTTATGATTTCTTTTGAAATCTTTTTCATTTTCGTTCAATTCATATACTTTTTCTTTCCTAAATTCAAATAATAAAATTGGATTTAATTTTTTCAGTTTTTTAATTATTAGTTTTAGAACTTGAAGTCTTTTGATGATCCTTTTTATTTTTTCTTTTCTAACTTTTAGAAATATAAAGTATTTTTTTTTCTTTAAAAATTTGAGAACTTGAAAAAATTTATTTTTCACTTTTTTTTTTCTTTTTTTGAGTTCTTTAAAAATAGGTTCAAAAAAAAAAGGTTTTTTTCGGGGAGAACCAAAAGGAAATTCCGCTTCCATTCCCCAGACTGTTAAAAAACAAAAAAGAAGTTTTTTCTCTTTTTTTTTTCTTTGATCTCTATGATTAGATCGTACCTTAGATTTTCGCCAAGGTTTTAGACAGAAAGGATATAGAATCTTTATCTGAATACCATCTGTTAACCAATTTTGGGGAAATTCTGTTTCTGATAATTGAACACCATTATAGGTGCATTTAATATGCTTTTCTCTATTCCATTCCTTCAAATCCTCGTCCCACTCGGAGGATTGTAATAATAATATACGGAAGATATTTTTAGCTATTATTAATGAAGGCAATAGAATGTATTTTCTAAGAAAAGATTGGGTTACTAACATCAAACCTCTTATTGTTTGAGTAAATATCAAGTTATCCCAAGCTTCTGATATTTCTATCCGTTCATTTTTTTCTTTTTCTTTTTTTTTTAAATCATCAATTTTCAATTCAAATTTTTGTTCTTTCCCTATCCAATTTCTCAAAAAAAGATTCTTCATTTCGTTGATATCAAAAGAGGAAAAAAAATATGTTTTGTCTAGCCGATCCAAAAAAAGGGGGGAATGTACATTTGCTTGAAAGAGGTTCCAAATAACTGTTTTACGTCTTTGAGCGCGCATGGATCCTTTGATTAGATTGCGACGAAAATCCGATTGTTGGGAGTAACGTATCAAAGCTATCTCTTCCGTTTGATCATCATCTTCTTCATTGTTCTTAGTACTAGAAAGAGAATCTATATCATTATCGTTATAAATTACTACACGTTTGGCTCTTCTTGAATAAATCTCATTATCTTCTTCTACCAATTCTTCTTCATTTTCTTCTTTCTCTTCTTCTAAATCATCGGTTAATTTGTATGACCATCGAGAAACCTTTTTACTTACTTCTTCTATTCTAATTTCAATAGATTTCTTTTTTTGATCTTTTGTATGCGTTGTAATTACATCAAATAAAAATTGCAAAGACTTTGCTTTATTTTCTGAATCAATTTCTTTTTCTTCTGTAGAATTCAAAAAAGATTGACGGTAGGGTTCAAAGGAATCATTAAGAAGTAGATTATGAATCTTATTTATTAAAAAAATTTCTACTAAATCTTCTGTATCTTTAGAAGTATTCTTAATTACATGTGAATCTAGTTTTTTTCTTCTTCCTCGATAAGCTCCGTTGAAAAAAGGATCATATACTTTTGGCAAGCATTTTTTTTTTTTTTCATCATCGCATAATATGGTTTTTTTTTCAAGCATATCTAGACTAGAAAATCCCTTATTTTTTTCTATAATTTTGATTCGGCTTCTTAATTCATTGTTCAAATTGTCTTTTTTTTTTTCATTAAAGTAAATCCAAGAATTAGAAATAGAAAGATCTTCGTCATATAGTTTTTCTATGATATACAAAGAAATTTTTCGTTCTAGCATTTCCGAAAAAGTTGATAAACTAGGTGGATATGTAAAGGATATTTTTTGTTTTCCATCACTTTTACATGTAAAAAAAAAGAATTGTGACATTTCATTGCGTAAAGCATTTTCTAATTGATCATTTTTTATATATCGTAATGGACGATTCCATCGTTTATAATCGAAAAAAAAAGTAACAAAAGTGTTTTCAATATTTTCAATCCACATTTCAATCTTTTTATTTTTCTTAATATTCCTTCTTTTCTCTTCTTTCAGTCTTCCCAATTCCCAATTCTCTTGATGGGTCTCCAGATCAGAATCTTCGTAAACTGGGCTATCTTGATAGCGTGCCTCTTTAAAGTGAAATTCATCTTTGTCCAGATCCTCCTTTTCTTCCGAAAAAAGGGAAGGGTTTTCTTCGGTGGATCCCTCTTGTTCCTGTTTAGTCTCCTTCGTTTCGGAAGTTGTTTCTACATCGCTTTCTTCCCCTTCTTCCGTTTCTGAGGTTTCTTTCTCTTTCAGTTTCTTAGTGACAATAGGCGACGGCATTCTGCCTAAATAGTAGACACAGGTGATAAATAAGAGAATACTAAAGATTCGAGCCATAGAATTTCTCAATTCTGACACAAGATACTTCTTAGATCGAATAGAAGGATTTTGCCGTATCCAGAATAATACCAATCCAACGCATTTCATGAATAAAATGTGACCAATTAACCAACCAACAAAACTATTTGTTAAAAAGAAAATCTTGTTGTTGCATCGAAACATATAAATGTTGACTAATCTGGCTAACGTGGAACTCGGTAAAATGAAATGGTTGAAGAATTGAAAAAAGAGATTATTCAGGAATACACATTGAATGCTGAGATTACGCATTGAATTTCTGATTGAATTTCTGGTAGTAGATCCAGAATCAAAAAAGTTTTTGTTATTGTTCCAGAAGAAAT